TAAAGCGCCCATAATAAAGACATTTACTATCTGTTCTTGATTCAACACACTTCCACTGCAGTGTCCGAGTAGATACTCTTATTTTCTCTCGAACCATAGTAATATTATAAAAAATTGATCATATCTTGGAATCATTTATTTCTCTTGAAATATCTGCAATTCTTTTTTCTACACTCGTCTTTTTTTAGGAGGCCTACAGCCATTATGTGGCATAGGGGTTACATCTCGTACGAAACTTAATAGTATACCACTTCTACGAATAGCCCGTAATGCTGCATCTCTTCCGAGACCAGGACCTTTTATCATGACTTCTGCTCGTTGCATACCTTGCTCTACCACAGTACGAATAGCATTTCCTGCCGCGGTTTGAGCCGCAAACGGCGTCCCTCTTTTTGTACCCCTAAATCCACAAGTACCGGCGGAAGCCCAAGAAACCACCCGACCTCGTACATCTGTAACAGTCACAATGGTATTGTTGAAACTTGCTTGAACATGAATAACGCCCTTTGGTATTTTACGTGCACTCTTACGCGAACTAATACGTCCATTTCTGCGTGAACCAATTTTTGGTATAGATTTTGCCATAGTTTATCATTTCATAAATATGAGTCAGAGATATATGGATATATCCATTTCATGTCAAAACAAATACTTCATTTTTTTATTTGTATATCAATCAAATCTTTTCGAAAGTTCTTTTTACTAGAATGGTTATCCTTGTCGTTGTTTATGTTTTGGGTTAGAACAAATTACTATAATTCGTCCCCGTCTGCGGATCAGTCGACATTTTTCACAAATTTTACGAACAGAGGCTCTTATTTTCATATTTGTCATTCCCTACTTTAATTTCGATTCTTGGAAGAAAATAAGTTTCTTGAAATTTTTAACCTCAAATTGTATTCTCATGGGAAGGGGTGTTGAAGTTGAAAAACCACTAGTCGTTTGAATCCTTGTTGCGGAGTCTATAAATTATACGACCTCTGGTTGAATCATAACGACTTACTTCAATCTTAACCCTATCTCCCGGTAGGATCCGTATAAAACTACGTCGTATCCTTCCTGAAACATAACCTAGAATCATATCTTCATTATCTAAACGAACCCAGAACATACCATTAGGAAGTGATTCAGTAATCAAGCCTTCATGAATCCATTTTTGTTCTTTCATTCCAGGCAAAACCCCCTTAAAGTATTACCTAATAGAGGAGTGATATTAGACAACCCGTCTTTTCTCTTTTTTTTTTCACAAATAGTCAATTTTGAATCCAATTCAGATATCAGAAGGATTACCATATATAACATAAAATTTCTCCACCAATTCCTTCTAGTCGAGCCTCTCGATCTGTCATTATACCTCGAGAGGTAGAAAGAATTACAATTCCCATTCCGCCTAAAATTCTAGGAATTCGTTGATAGTTAGAATAGATTCGTAGACCAGGTCGGCTGACCCTTTTTAAATTTAAGGTATTTTTATATGGTCCTTTCCTATTTCTTCTATGTCGCAGAGTTAAAACCAAAAAATCTTTTTTTTTTTCTTGATGTTTTCTCGCGTTTTCGATAAAGCCTTCTCGTAAAAGTATTTTTACAATGTTTTCGGTGATGTTAGTAGATGCTATTCGAACCGTTTCCCTTCTATTCATGTCAGCATTTCGTATAGAGGTTATTATATCAGCAATAGTGTCCTTACCCATGATGAACTAAAATCCGCGGTGTCTCCGAATTTTTATCTAAGCAACATGCTTTTCTTATTAGTTTATTATTTCTTTTATTTTAAGGTATATACGTGATACACAATCTACTATATTAATAAATTAATATTAATTCAAATATCCCATTTCTCGTCTTATAATACCTCGGGAGCTAATGAAACTATTTTAGTAAAGTTTTGTCTCAATTCCCGGGCAATCGCACCAAAAACTCGAGTTCCTTTTGGATTTCCTTCTTGATCAATGATAACTGCAGCATTGTCATCATATCGTATTATCATACCATTGTCTCGTTTGAGTTCTTTACAGGTACGTACAATTACAGCTCTGATCACTTCGGATCTTTCTAAGGGCGTATTTGGTATTGCTTCTTTGATCACAGCAACAATAACGTCACCAATACGAGCATATCGACGATTGCTAGCTCCTATGATTCGAATACACATCAATTCTCGAGCCCCGCTATTGTCTGCTACATTCAAATGGGTCTGAGGTTGAATCATATCATTTTTTTTTTTATCTGTTCTTTCAATGCAAAAATAAAATGCAAAGGGCGAAAAAGAAAAAGAAATATTGTTTGTCCAAAACAAAAAAACAGAAGGTTTTTTTATCTCAAAGATCTATTTCTCTTGGTTCTCTATTACCATCACTATCCTGAAATAATGAATTGAGTTCGTATAGGCATTTTAGATGCCGCTATTGAGATCGCCCTTCGGGCTATATTTTCTGCTACTCCACTTATTTCATAAAGTATTCGACCTGGTTTGACAACAGCTACCCAATATTCGGGAGAT